TATGCATTTGAAATAGATGCTCGAGTTATTACATATATCATGATCGATAAAGAAATGGATCGAGTCATCTGTTCTTTTACCCAAGAAAAAGTATTTCTATTTTGCATAGTCCAATCATAGATCCCGGAATTTCTACAATAAATTCGATAGGTAGTCTAGTAGAATTCCCTATCCACAAGTTTGCCATTGTATTGATTGTACTGAAAGAATTGTACTGGTGTAATATGGTATGAATACCTTGAACTGAAAAGGTAGAAGTATAAAAAATAAGTAAGATTTAAAACGATTTCTTTATACACGAAGCAAAAGTATGATTTGATTGATATCAAGAGATCTAATGAATTCTTCATTCATTCATTGAATGATAAATTACTACAAGGGAAGGAGATACACGATTTAAAAAATGGAAGATCCAATATTTCACAATTGTATCTAGAATCACTGGGAAAGTGAAAACAAGACCAGATATAATTTGATCGTTCTAAGCCAATCCAAAATCGTTGTATATCGAACCAATCATTAGTTCCCAACCATGGGTCGAGTGGAATCCGATCCATAAATCAGTAACTAAAAGAATAGAAAAAGCTTTTATTGTGTCACTTAAGTTATAGAGAAATTCCTGAATCCAATTAGGAAAATTGTAACCAATTCCATCTTCATTTATTCCTTTCGATGAAGACTCGAAAATCCATTTTAAGTAACGAATATTATTTTTATTTTAAGACGAACCCTACCAGATCCTTTAATTCTTTTATTTCTATTTCTAATTCGAAAGATTTAACTTTTTAATCGCAGCACGGGGATAGGGTATCAATTCAAAATCAGGGAACTAAAAGGAAGAATTCTGTTTTTACGAAAACAAAAGGTAAGATATTTGATGAATTTATACTTAACTTAGATTAGACTTCTTAATGAAACTTATTAGACCTTTAATTAGTATAAAAGAGTTAAGCTGGGGGCCATGTATATGCGTATATTTTGGTGTACTTTTGGTGTACAAATAGTTTATAGTTTATATTAATACTTAAATTCTTAATACTTATTCTTAATACTTATCTTAATACTTAATACTTAATATATATTATATATAAATCTTAATATATATTATATATAAATTATAAATTATTATTATATTATAATTAATAATTTATAATTAATTATTATTATATTTTTTTATATTTTTTTTATTCTTTATGCGTCCTCCTGGTTTTTTTATTTGTATTTGAGATGTATAATGTATGTGAACTGCTGCCTCAACGGAACGGTAAAATAGAATATAGCATCCTTTGTCGGAATGAACATTTTTAAGAAGCTGCAGTTGTCTTAAAAAGATAATTAGTAAGTTCTTCTCTCATGCTGAGATTTATTCTTCAGTTCATTTCATTCAATTGGTACGCGCAAGAAATAGGCCAATTCGGCAGCTTTTTGTTCAATTTCTCGTGGATTAAAATTTTCATCAGTACGAGTCAAGGGAATGGCTCCTTGACCCCGGATTTCCATATAAAGGACACGACGAGTAAAAAGACCCTCTCCCACCTCTATTCTGATTGATTGGATATCTTTCAGAAAGAAACGAAGGAAGATGCGACGATTTTTTCCAGGGAATCCCCAACGAAAAAAGCACATTATCCCTTCTTTTCTATCGAATCGGTCATAACCACTACCTAAATTCCATGAAATTGTGCACCACAAATAAGAACTAATGAATAGACCTGCGATCCCATAGAAAGACATCACGATCCCTTGTGGGAAAAAAACAATTTCCTGAGAAGGAAATACGGATATCAGATTCCTACCAAGATAACTGGAAGTTCCAACCACTAAGAATCCTAGTGAACCTAAAAAAAGGATACAGGCCCAGCAAAAATTACTTGTTTTTCGAGACCCCGTTATAAGTTCTATCCATATATGTTCTGATCGCCAATTCATACTATACTAGATCCAGTTGCATTCGATTAGAATTGAGAAAATAACCCAAATAGATTTGACTTTTCTTGCTTGATTCCGAAATAACTTCCATCAACTAGCAGTATTCTGACATGAACCATTAGGAATAATTGGTTAGATACATTGAGTTTCTATTTCAAAGATTTAAAAAAAAATATTCGCTGATCATTTTGAATTTAATTGATATTGATTAAGCTATAACCGCATATACATACATTAATGCATATATTATGCATTAGTATACATAACAATTTTTCCGTTTGTTTTCGGAAAGGCCACATATCATATATCCTACCATATTGCACTAAAAAAGTATTTGTATGATGATCCAGCGTTGAAATAAATTGATGAGATTTGGTCCCATCATTTTTAGACAATCTTATTTCTTTGGACATAAAGAGATAAAGAAGCCATTGCGATTGCCGGAAAGACTAAGCCCACTAAAGGAACCAAAATAGAGGGAAAGTTAAAATCTATCATAGAACGGGTACCTCGATTTCATATTTGTACCTTTCATATTTGTACATATTATAATTATAAAGATATCTTATGTTATGATACGTCTACCTATTATAAAAAATATGAATATAATCTTAATATTCTTAATATTAAAGTACTTAATAATAAAAATAAATAAGTACAAGGAATGTAGAACTAAATGAAGTTTACCTATTCCTCTTTCTACACGAATATGTATGACAGTCCACTTTCATCAATTTTATTCTTCTTTTACCATCCTTAATTTTATTTATATCTTTTCTTTCAAAACAAACAAAGGTTTTTTGAAAGAAAAAAATTTTTTATGAATTCGCGACTTTAACCAATCTTATCCAACAAACAAAACAGGGGTTCTCGGTAAATAGAAATAACTTATATTCTATATTCTCTTATATTCTATATTCTTATTATTCTTTATTATCATTCTATATTCATTCTTATATTCTTCTTAGTTTGATTATATATTCTATATTTTAATTTGATTTGTTTTTATATTTTATTTTTCTTTCTATATTTTTTTATATATTTTTCATTGTTCTATAATATGAATATGTCATAAAGTAGGGATAAATTTTTTTTTTTTTTTTATTTACCCGATTTCTCAGAAGGAGAAAGAAACTCTTTTTTATCTTGTCGATAGAGAGATGCTTATTCCTAATCAGGAAGGGGGGGGTCGAATAAAAAAAAGGATTCGGGTAAAAAAGTAATTATCCAAAACTTCTGACTCTTACTACACTTATAACTGATGTCCCAAAAGAAAACACCATCTTCCTAGTTTTGTTTTTTTGATTACAATAAACTAAATGCTTATTCGCTACAAATCAAAATAACTGAACCTAGTGCTATACTTCCATTTTAAAATGAAGAATTTCAACCCCTTTTTAATTTTAAATTAAAATATTTTTTTTTGAATCTTGATTCAAGGGAAGGAAACCCTGTAGTTGAAATAACTCACTGAGAACACCTTTTAAAAGATTACGTGGTACGATTGGGTCGAATAAGCCCTTATCGAATAAATACTCAGCCGCTTGTGAACCGTCAGGTACTGTCTTTTTCAATGTTTGTTCAATTACTCTTTTGCCCGCAAACGCAATATAGGCATTAGGTTCAGCAATAATGATATCTCCCAACATACCAAAACTTGCTGTAACTCCGCCAGTTGTAGGAGATGTAAGGATTGATACATAGAATAACTTTTTATTTGATTGATAATCATATGAAGCAGAAGATATTTTAGCCATTTGCATCAAGCTCAAACTCCCTTCTTGCATGCGTGCTCCTCCAGAAGCACACACAATAATGACAGGTAGAGATCGATTAATAGCATACTCGATCAAACGGGTTATTTTCTCACCTACTACGGATCCCATACTACCTCCCATAAACTGAAAATCCATAACTCCAATTGCTATGGGAATACTATTTAGTTGACCTATGCCCGTTTGAACAGCTTCAGTTAAACCCGTTTTTTTTTTATAAAAAAAGATGCGATCTGTATAAGGTTCCTCTTCTGAATGAAATTCAATGGGATCCATAGAGACCATATCCTCATCCATAGGCTCCCAAGTGTCAGGATCAATAAGAAGTTTGATTCTATCTGAACTACTCATTTTCAAATGATATCCGCAGTGTTCACAAATATTCATTTTTGACCAAAAAAATTTTTTATAATTTAATCCATAACAATTCTCGCATTGAACCCATAACTCTCTGTATTTTGTATTTATATCGAAATCATTAGAGCTTCCTCTTTCATTGAGATAACTGCTATTAGTACTACTCGAATTTTCACTTTCAATACTACTTATAGTTTGACTTTCCGTACAAATGAAACTATAAATGTAACTGTCGATACCACTGTAAATGTCACTATTAAGACTGATTTCAAAACGAAGATAACTATCAATGCAACTATTAATGTGATTATTCCAATTAGATTGAGTATCATACATGGAATAATAATAGTAGTAATTGCTACTCTTAGACTCACTATTCAAATAACTATAAAAAAGTATCTCTAGTTCATTCAAAAAAGAATTAGCATTGTCAATCTCAAAAATCTGATTTTCAATATCAAAATATACAGAATAACTGTCACCATTACTATTTTTAACTAAAAAAGTATCATCAGAGATCAAACTAAAAATATTTCTGCTATCAAATAAATAATCTAGATAATTAATATTACCGAAACTATAACTGCCACTATCACTCCAACTAGGAATCCTAGGAATCCTTTTCTCCGCATCATTTAGAATAGGTTCATTACTTCCACTAGTATGTCCAATATCATCAAGACTATCCATTGATTTACTTAGTCCACACCTATGTTCTAACTTATTGTTAGACAAGATCGAATTGAACCAACATTTTTCCATAGAGCCTTTCTGCCCCCTATTTGATGAAAACTTAATACCTAATATATGAATAGTCATTCGATGAATAAAAAAATCATTTTACTATTTTTTTTTTTTTTTATCATTCAGAATTCAAATGAAGCATATTATCCAATCATTAAAATTATTAATTAAAAACGAGCGAGTCTTGAAAAGAAA